AGCGGAGCGATAGAGACTCCATTTAACTTAGGTTGATCTAGGCCGGAGGCAGACCTAAGTCAAGGCAACCCTTCTTTGAAACACTTTGGTATTGCTCCTAGATCAGAATACAAATGATGAATCGCAGAGCACATGGAGCCATCTTATTATCTTCCTGTAAAGAAAAAATATGGTGGACTAACTGATCTTTACATTAATCAGTTGATGAAAGAGCCCAATGCAACAAAATGCATGTTGGGTCTTTGAAACAGTTCGAATCATTTTGATAATAATCAGTTTGATCTGTTTTACCGAGAAGGTCTACGGTTCGAGTCCGTATAGCCCTAACACATTTCATTTTTTTTTGTATAGACATTCTATTTTAGTTTAGTATAGTTTTCATTTCTTCATCAGTACTTGTTTATGGACTGACATGACAGGTTCCTTTATCCATAGAAATGAAAGCATTACCACATGCCCATGTCAATACATAAGGACAGTAAAATAAAAACAATAATTCATTCCAACAGATCCAATCGCTATTTGCAAAATCTCGGATAAAATACCTATCCTTTTTCATTAATCTTCATGGATGAATTACATATGACTTTTTTCCTGTCCATGATCAAAAAGTTACTGATATATTTTTGTTTTGGTATACCCAATCCCAGTCAATTTATGAAGTGAAAATCATGACATGATTCCGTCTAAAAACTGCATTCTGACCCAATCAAGTCGAATACAATACTTAAGTTACACGGATCTAGTACCTATTCTTTTGTTGGTCTTGTATTTGTAGAAGTCCCCCGACTCCGACTAATTAGTTTTTGGCCGAACAATAATCAAATTGGTTGTTTCAAATATAATGCAGAGATAATGAATTGGTCCCTAATGTATCAATGTTCCTTCTTCTGTATTCTATGAGTTGGGTCGGTTTTGGGATTTGGTCTATCGAATTGTTCAACAATGTGTGATTCTTTCTTTTCTATTAGAAGTATCTTATGTAGATCATTTATGATTCCACTGATGACTGATTCTATCGCTCTGTGCTATCTTTCATTGTGTAGTGTAAGTTTGCTCCAAAACAAACCCCTTTTGTAGCGAAACCCAACCCATTTGTTCTTCCCAAATCGCGGTCTTTCTTTAGTACTCGATTCTTTTTATTTCTGAGAGGATCCGCGAGTATAGTACAGATTCCAAGTTTCTCGTTTTTTTGGTATAGAAAGATATGAGTTGTTATATGTAAAGGTTCCTCGCAACTCAACGGATTGAATCAAATCAATAAAGTAAGGAAAATAGAGATGAAATCTAGGATCAAAGAAGGGAGATAAAATAGAATAGAATCGTTCGATGTATTAGATTATGTTTATGTATTCCTATCGAATCAATAGAAGCAACTAATTTTCTACCTGGATTTTAATGAAAAGAATACTTCAAGTAGAATATGCTAGAAATCCCTAGTCATTTTACCCCAATGGAAATAAAATTCGAATATAAATTATAAATATATAATATAAATATATATGAATTCCATTGGAAATTCGAAATAAAATGAACTAAACTATAAAAACAAAAACATAGTTATACTAATATGATAGATATTAGTAGTATTATTTATTACTATTATAGTTAGAGTATATTTATATACTATTTTAGTATTTGTATATAATTACTTTATTATATTTTGTTTTTAGGGAGAAACCGAGACAAAGTAAGAGAGTTTTGTTTGTGTAAGAGCATCCTATATCTACACTATATGTAAATGGAATCTAAATGCAAAATAAATATAAGTGGGGTTCCGTTGTATGAATCTTTAAACAAGACATGCCCTATAGAAAACAAACTCTAAACTATGCGGGTTTGATCAAAAAATTTGCTTTTTTCGCCTAAGAAGTTCTGGATGAATTGACAATTTCAATTCAAATCGAATAATTCAGCCTATGCCATATTAATAGGAGTAATATTTATGTTTTTGCTTCACGAATATGATATTTTCTGGGCATTTCTAATAATATCAGGTGCTATTCCTATCTTGGCATTTGTAATTTCCGGAGTTTTAGCTCCGATTAGTGAAGGACCAGAGAAGCTCTCTAGTTATGAATCAGGTATAGAACCCATGGGGGACGCTTGGGTACAATTCCGAATCCGCTATTACATGTTTGCTCTAGTTTTTGTTGTTTTTGATGTTGAAACGGTCTTTCTTTATCCATGGGCAATGAGTTTCGATGTATTGGGTGTATCCGTATTTATAGAAGCTTTAATTTTCGTGCTTATCCTAATTGTTGGTTCAGTTTATGCATGGCGAAAAGGAGCATTGGAATGGTCTTAGCTGAATATTCAGACAATCAAAAAAAGAAAAAAGAAGGAAAAGATTACATTGAGACAGTTATGAATTTGATTGATTTTCCATTACTTGACCAAACATCCCCTAATTCAGTTATTTCAACTACATCGAATGATCTTTCGAATTGGTCAAGACTTTCCAGTTTATGGCCTCTTCTCTATGGTACCAGTTGTTGTT